GAGAGGGTAGGGTTCCACTACAAACCATTCGAGCTAAAATTGATTATTGTTCATATACAGTTCGAACAATCTATGGGGTATTAGGCATAAAAATTTGGATATTTATAGAAGGGGGATAATAAACCTTTATTTCCCTTTGCTTCTATCCAGCGATGGAACAAAAAATGATAAATTCGTTTATTCTTTTTTTTTATTGAACATAAAAAAAAAGAACCATTATAATTCTATAGAGTTTAATAAAAATTCAATGAATCTTTTGATAAAATTGCTATGCTTAGTGTGTGACTCGTCGGTTTTTTGAGGGTTAGTATAAAAAACCAGCCTCATAGTATAAACAAATAACTATAGAAATAATAACCAACTCATCACTTCGTATTATCTGGATCCAAAGAACCAGTCAAAATATGACATATTGGTCATATTGTTGTAGCAACTGAACTCTTTTTTATTAAAAAAATTTCTAAGTTGTCAATCGAAATCAAAAAGAAAGGGTATGGATAAATGGAAGGATGAGAGAAAGAAAGAAAAAGAATAAAGAATATTGATGATATAGATATAGAATTCCAATATGTAAGGTCTATGAGTCATCTCAGAAAAAATCTGCGTAATAAAGCATCAATACGGATTCATCATTAAATGGATCTGCTCATCGAACAAAAAATAAAGAGCTTCGAGCCAATAAAGACTAAGAATATTGACTCAAAAACTAATAGCTCCGTTGTAGAATTCAGACCTAACCATTAATTAAGAAGCGATGGGAACGATGGAACCTGTGAATTCAAAAGATTTTAGTGAAAAAGAATTCGAATGATTCATTGATCGGGATGGCGGAACCGGCCAGAGACCAATTCATCTATTCGGAAAAATTATGAACTAATGAGAGAACTGAAATAGAAATGGAAAGAGTAAATATTCGCCCGCGAAAACTTTATTTTCTTGGATTGCTAAAATTGGGTCAATCCAATACGATAAAGAGTAAAACAAAAGAAAGATTTGTTTTAACATTATAAAACATTCTAAAATAGATAAATAAAAAATAGATAAATATAAGAAAAAATAGTTATTTAATCTATTTCGATTTAGTTATCGATAAAAACAAGATATACAAATTAATAATATATTTGATCTAGATTAAATGAAATCCATGATTCAGTATATTACTTATTAAACTTAATTCAAATTATTTTCTATCTGAATTGAATTCAAAATCTTGAATTTGAATTGATTTTTTCGCGAGGAGCTGGATGAGAAGAAACTCTCACGTCCGGTTCTGTAGTAGAGATGGAATTCAAAAAAAAACCATCAACTATAACCCCAAAAGAACCAGATTCCGTAAACAACATAGAGGAAGAATGAAGGGAATGTCTTATCGAGGTAATACTATTTGTTTTGGTAAATACGCTCTTCAGGCACTTGAACCCGCTTGGATCACATCTAGACAAATAGAAGCAGGTCGACGAGCAATGACACGAAATGCACGTCGCGGTGGAAAAATATGGGTCCGTATATTTCCAGATAAACCAGTTACAGTAAGGCCCGCAGAAACACGTATGGGTTCAGGTAAAGGCTCTCCCGAATATTGGGTGGCTGTTGTTAAACCAGGTCGAATCCTTTATGAAATGGGTGGAGTAACAGAAAATATAGCCAGAAGGGCTATTTCAATAGCAGCGTCTAAAATGCCTATACGAGCTCAATTCATCATTTCGGGATAAAAAAGAAATAGGCCTTAAAAATAGCGGGTGCAGGTTTCTTTTTTTGAACAAATAATATTTCTTTTTTTCTTCGAACTTTGTATTGTAAAAAACAGATAAAAAAAACTAAATAAAATAAAATGATATGATTCAACCTCAGACCCATTTGAATGTAGCAGATAACAGCGGGGCTCGAGAATTGATGTGTATTCGAATCATAGGAGCTAGCAATCGTCGATATGCTCATATTGGTGACGTTATTGTTGCTGTGATCAAAGACGCAGTTCCAAACATGCCTCTAGAAAGATCAGAAGTGGTCAGAGCTGTAATTGTACGTACTTGTAAAGAACTTAAACGTGACAACGGTATGATAATACGATATGATGACAATGCTGCAGTTGTGATTGATCAAGAAGGAAATCCAAAAGGAACTCGAGTTTTTGGTGCGATTGCCCGAGAATTGAGACAGTTCAATTTTACTAAAATAGTTTCATTAGCTCCCGAGGTATTATAAAACGAGACCACGATATGGTTATAGGTTATAGTAGGGTATTTAAAATAAATAGATTCAGATTCATTTTGTAGATTTTGTCTCACGTATATACCTTTCAAAATGAATATTCATAATTCCTAAAAAAAATCCGTAAAAAAGCATGTTGATTATATCCAAATTTGGAGGCACCAATCATTTTAATTAATCATGGGTAGTGATACTATTGCTGACATAATAACCTCTATACGAAATGCCGATATGTATAGAAAAAGCGTGGTTCGAGTAGCATCTACTAATATCAGCCAAAGTATTGTTA